ATGGGACTCTATCTTTATTCTCGTCCGATTAATCAGTTCTTCAAAAGATCTATCAGACTCGGGAGTGAATGATTTGATCACTGAATATTCGATTCTTCCTTCAACTTGGAATCGATTCACAATAATTCTGAAATTTTTCATATCAAAAAATAAGGATTCGAGTCGTGATTAATTATTTGATATTTCAGTATGTATACGTACGTATACAGGGTCATCTTTTCTGTAGTTTCGATAGAAGGATTCGATTCCTCCACCAATGCAGTCAACTCCATTTGTTAGAACAGCTTCCATTGAGTCTCTGCACCTATCCTTTTTTGATTCTCGCTTTCTGAACCCTTGTTTTCTGAACACAGGATTTGGCTCAGGATTGCCCATTTTTAATTCCAGGGTTTCTCTGAATTTGGAAGTTACCACTTAGTAGGTTTCCATACCAAGGCTCAATCCAATCAAGTCCGTAGCGTCTACCAATTTCGCCATATCCCCCTTATGAGGCCGAGATCTCATTGTGATCCCCCCCTCTTATGTTGGAACCCTTGAATTCATTAGATACTGATTCCTATATCGAAAAAGTGTCTGCTCCTATTTCTTACCCATCTTCTTTCGGCCAGTATTTGGTCCAATCGGAAATGATTCTATCATTGATGTATCTGCAATTCAATATGGATGGATATATCTCACATATACATGTCTCTCTCCCTCTCATTTTTCCCGCGCGATTGGGAATACTGGAACGGTCGATATTCATTCTTCTTTTTTTTTCGTCCTATCTCCTCCCTTTCCGAATGAAACCAGAGGAATGTCTCATTATGATCTGAATTGCATTCTTATCTTATCCTTTCCTTAGGACCGATCCGCTCTAATCTAATAGAATTTAGAATTAATAGAATCTGCTATAACTAATATGGATATAGTTATATATAATTATTTCAAATGTAATATTTTGCATTTAAATTCGAAATCAAAGAAATAGAAATTTCTAATAATAAAATTTCTAATCTAATAATAATAGAAAATATAATAAGAATTAATAGAATGATAATATAAATCACTCGAATTTTCAATAAATTTTCAATAAAAATTCTATATAGTTAGAGTTATATTCTAATATATAAGAATATTCTTATGATATTAATTAATCATTTTTAATGGAATAGAATTCGATTCTTCATTCTATTAATATTAATTATTAATAGTTAAGATTCCGGTAGTTTACCGAATTCCTATGCACTATTTCTGTTATGTGAGCCCGCTTAGCTCAGAGGTTAGAGCATCGCATTTGTAATGCGATGGTCATCGGTTCGATTCCGATAGCCGGCTTTTCTCTATTTGTCCGATTTTTTCCATGATTGATAATGTCTCCTTGAGATCAAGGAATATTGAAAAGACTCCTCCCTTTTTTCTTTTACAAATGTCGGGTCACCGATCTATTATGTCGTGGGAACTTACAACTATGAATAAAAAACTGATTGGAGCAGTGAAATCTCTACAGAACAAATCAAGAAAAGGATCCTTAACTTCCTATATATACAAAATAATCCGGATATTGATACAATTCATCATTCTTCTTTGTAGTACTTCAGTAGATTTATCTTCGTTTATCGTTTAGTTCAGTCTGACTTAGGTTTATTCTGTAAAATGAAATTTCAATAAAATAAATAAAAAAAGGGGGGGGGAGTCTTTATGTCTCGTTACCGAGGGCCTCGTTTCAAAAAAATACGCCGTCTGGGAGCTTTACCGGGACTAACTAGTAAAAGACCTAGACCGGGAAGTGATCTTAGAAACCAATCGCGTTCCGGGAAAAGATCTCAATATCGTATTCGTCTAGAAGAAAAACAAAAATTGCGTTTTCATTATGGTCTGACAGAGCGACAATTGCTTAGATATGTTCGTATAGCTGGAAAAGCCAAAGGGTCAACAGGGCAGGTTTTACTACAACTACTTGAGATGCGTTTGGATAACATCCTTTTTCGATTGGGTATGGCTTCGACCATTCCTGGAGCCAGGCAATTAGTTAACCATAGACATATTTTAGTTAATGGTCGTATAGTAGATATCCCAAGTTATCGCTGCAAACCCCGAGATATTATTACTACGAGAGATGAACAAAGATCCAGAGCTTTGATTCAAAATTATATTGATTCATCCCCCCACGAGGAATTGGCAAAACATTTGACTTTTCACTCATCCCAATATAAAGGATTAGTAAATCAAATAATAGATAGTAAATGGATCGGTTTGAAAATCAATGAGTTGCTAGTCGTAGAATATTATTCTCGTCAGACTTGAACCTAACTAAAATAACAAAGTTTCGGACAATTTTGCCCCCCCTTTTTCGCCAAAGTCAAGTAAATAAGGGGTTTGATCCGGATTTTTCTCCCACTCACGTATCACAAATGGATCAGCAGTGAGATTTTCATTCTTTTCCACTCTTTCCGGTATTTTCCATACCACAGTAATTAGGAAGAATCTCTATCAAATAAAGGTCTTACTGTTGGAATAA